TTAAACCCTTTTAAGATAAGAAATAAAGTTTTTGATCGGAATATGAATCAAACGAGGGATCCCTTAACTAGTAAGGGATCCATAGAACGAATCGCACTTTTACCACTAAACTATACCCGCTCCAATGCGATTATTGTATATAAATGGACCTTTTGTCCAACAAGGGAATCAGAAATAGGATCATAAAAGAATCATGAAAATTATAGTGTTGACGTGTTTCGTAAGGGGATCTAATAAAATTTAGAAAGGCGGACTCATTTCATTTTTGTATTTTGTTTTGCTAAAGGTGTTTTGACAGATACATCTCGACAAAACTACTTAAGCCATAAGCCATAACATAAAAATGCATTGTGCAAGAACCTTTAGTTCCATTCTTTTTTTTTATCTTTTAGATACTTTACCGGAAAAAAAGAAAGAGTAATAAGAAATAACATTATTATGTTTGATCTTGTTTCAATAACAAACAAGTATTTTTTTTTCAGATCAAATAAATCATTTTTTTTTCCAGGATTCATGGGAACAAAAAAGGCCCGGCTAGGTACTGACCTGGCCGAGCTGAAAAACAAGTTATTTATATTTTATTTATTAGAATTCTTAGAATATTGAATATTCTAATTCTAATAATAGAATATATTAATTATTAATTTATTAATTTGAATTTTTATTTTTTTTATTATATTAGTTTTAGATTCTTTTTCTTTTTTATTAGAATTGAATAATATTCTAAATAAATATAAAAAAATAGATAAATTAAAGATAAATTAAAATTAAAATAGATAAATATATATTCTATATTAACTAAAAAATAAATAATAAAAATCTATAAAATAATAAAAATAGAATTTCTATAAATAGATAAATAGAATTTAGTATTAGTAATATATAAGTAATATATATTAATATTAATTAGAATATAAATATAATATTAGAATAAAAAATAATAATATAAAAAGTCAAATAATATAAAAAGTCAAAGAGAGATAAGATATAAAGTATAAAGAAGGGCCTTTGTCAATTGGGGAGAGATGGCTGAGTGGACTAAAGCGTCGGATTGCTAATCCGTTGTACGAATTTGTCGTACCGAGGGTTCGAATCCCTCTCTTTCCGTTTCCGCCGATGATTTGGTATTTTATTTACCTTTTTTTTTTTAATTTATAGAGCATAGCCTCTTTTGTTTGTTTTATTTTTTTTCATATTGATTTTTTATTTATATTAACGATTAACTTTTCTATTTTCTTATTTAATAGTTAAAGATGTATTATAGATAATAAGAATATTTCAAAATCAAGCACAAGCAAGGAAAACACAGAAAACTAAAAAATATTCTTTTTTATTCTTCACGTCCCGGATTACGTCCTGGATCGTTAGATAGGAATCCGAAGATGAAAAGAGAAACAAAGAATATCACTACCGTGTAAACAAATAGTTTTAGAGTAAGCATTACACAATCTCCAAGATCATTAAAAAAAAGAAAGAGAATAGATTCTCCTATACTACACATTATGTTTCTTTTGATACTAATAAATGAAGTGATTTCGAGAAATAGAAAAAACTTTTCGGAAATTTTTTTGTAATAAGAGTCGATTCCTTTATTACCAAAGATTTTCTTTCATATCTAGAATTCGATATTGGTGGGGGACTCATAATAGGATTTTTCAATGCAAAAAATGTAAGACTGAGGAAATGAGATGTTCCAGATTTTTCTTGTCTATAAATAAATTTCAATATTTGAATCGAGGATTCACACTGTAAGACTTATCTGATCTTATAAATTGTTAAAATGTTCGAATTTTTTTTTCGAAAAAATTATGAATTTTTCTAGGACAGTATTAAAATTAAGGATCTCATCGAAAACTTACAGCAGCTTGCCAAACAAAAGCTAAGAGAAAAAATAGTACAGGTATTACTGGCATAATATCTACAATTGGATTCAAAAAAGCGTAGGCTTCAGGTAATTTCGCGAAGAAAAAACTACTTGAATAAAGGGCAGAGTTAATACAAATACAGACCAAACTAAAGATATTAAGCATAACAAACATTTTTTTCTTTAAGATAATTGTATTTTTTCTTTTTGTGAGTGAAATTAATTTAAATTAAGTTAATATTCTTATTAATATATTCTGAATTTGATACTAAATGAATTATTAATTTATTTAATTTTTTGAATTTCTCTTTTTTTTGTTGTTATTTATTTCATTTATGATTTATACTATTTATAAATATTTAATTAATATAAATAATAATAAAATAAATAATAATAAAATAATATAAATAATAATAAAATAAAAATAGAAATAAGATATAAATATAATAAAAAAAGTAGAATTAATTAATTAATTACGAATAAAATGGTAAATCAAATAAAGAAAGTAGACCCCAAAAATCCTTCTTTGATTTGAACTTATCCAATTCAAAATCTTTCCATTCTGAAATAAAAAAGAAATAAAAAATAGAAGAAATCATACTTTCATGCAATATCTTAATTGAATTCTATGTAATGATCAATAATTTCAGTTTAATTCTATATCTACACATATAAAAATTCTAGCAACAATTTATTCTATAGATATTTAGATATTTGGACTGGAATTGACGAACAACCAATACCAATAATAGTGTTTATTAGTGTCGAATAGAAATAGAAATGGGGCGTGGCCAAGCGGTAAGGCAACGGGTTTTGGTCCCGCTATTCGGAGGTTCGAATCCTTCCGTCCCAGAGCATATCCATTCATGATATATATAATATCTGACTACAAATTGTATTGTATATCAGAATAAAGAATAAAGATTGCCCTTTTTTGAGAAACCTTCTGTTTAAGAGTATATAATATTGGGTAGAATGTTATTCTTCTTTTTTTTTTTTCGAAATCGAGTCACTTTGAAGATGTAGATTCAAAAAGAACTTCTTTTTTTTTATTCGTGTTATTGTTGTTATTGTATATTAAAAATGGATAATCTATATTATTCTAATAAAAATATATTAATATAATAAAAAGTTATTAAATATATAATAAATTTCAATTTCGAAATTGAAATCGAAAATCGAAATATATAAATATAATTAAATAAATAAAAGAAATATAAAAATTAGAATTCTATTTTTTTTCTATTTTTAAGTTTAATTATATTTATATATTTCTTAATTATATTTATATATTTCGATTTTTCTAAATAAATAAAAAAAAAAAGAATCGAAATTATATTCCTACAATATCGGGTTAATTTGAATTTTTGTTGATATTTCTTTACTTTAGAAATTTGCCATTCATATAGAAGAAAAAATACGGATTATTATGTATCGATTGAATCAATGACTATTCATGATTTCATAATTGAATCAATTACATACCGGCTCCAAACTAGAGGAATGTTATGGTAAAACTTCGTTTGAAACGATGTGGTAAAAAGCAACGTGCGACTTGAAAGCCATGATTAGATTAGCCGTGGATTCTTACATCCACTATTTTTCTATTATATAGAAATGAGGGTGCTCTTGACTCGACATCGTTTGTTCTGTTCCACTCGAATTCATTTTTTTGGGGAAGGGAGAGGGGTTGATGATGGAAATAGTACATGATGAAGCTCGAGTTGATTCATTTATCAGGGGCAAGTTTCTAGGGTTAGTGAAAATTAATAAGTTAGAACAACTTTGTAAGTATATTTTCGATATAGAAATCGAAAGGATCCAATTCGAGCAAGTTTTAAAAAAAATTGTTGGAATTGGTAAAACTATTTCGATCAAAAGTGGATCCGCGGGAATCAACCATCTATTTGTATGATTCTTTGATGGAAAGAAATAAAACAAATTGGTATGTTGCTGCCATTTTTGAAACGATTAAAGATCCTCGAAGTAATGTCTAAACCCAATGATTCAAGGAAAAGCTAAGGGATCATGGAACAAGTAAATACCATTTTCAATTGTCTCAACAACTATATTTGTCTCAACAAATATATTAGACTGAAGACGAAAAATAGATTCTAAAGGAGACAGACAAGAAAGGGGGGTAAAGACCGCTCAATAAATGAAATAAAATACCTAACTAAAGGTTTTGTTTTCCTTTGAGTTATTTGAGAGTTATCCAACTTGAGTTATGAGGTTGCGAATACGAGTGATTTTTTTTCGGGAAAGAATAAGAAAAAAGTATTTAAATCATAGTCTAATTGATTTGGTGATTTTATGGATCTATTTGACATCAGAATTCTATACATAGACATAATTTCTAATTTTCTCGAGCCGTACGAGGAGAAAACTTCTTATACGTTTCTAGGGGGGGTGTATTGTTTATCTATATCTATCCCAATGAGCCGTTTATCGAATCGTTGCAATTGATGTTCGATCTCGAAGAGAGGGGAGAGATCTTCGGAGAGTGGGTTTTTATGATCCGATAAAGAATCAAACCTATTTAAATATTCCTGTTATTCTATATTTCCTTGAAAAGGGCGCTCAACCTACAGGAACTGTTCAGGATATTTCAAAAAAGGCGGGTGTTTTTATGGAACTTTATCCTAATCAACAAACGAAATTCAATTAATGAAATAAATAAATAAATAAAAGAGGGTGTGGATGACTTGTATATAGATTTATATAACTCTTTTCTCTCTTATCCCCCCCGCTCTCTTGCTCTATTCATACCTAATTTATTATTACTGCCATAGAATGGCTGTTTTCTACAAAAAATCTTTTTTTATGGATATAAAAAATCTAAAATAAAAAAAAAGGACAAATGAAGTAATAAATGAAGTAATTCGGTCTATAAATACATTGGTGGTTTTTGTTGGAATTCTCTGAAGAAATTTTTAAAAGAAAGGGGGGTTAGGTTAAGCTTTCTTACTCTATTTATATTATATTGATTGAATGATTATATTATTATATCTTTGAATTATTATATTTATTGATTGAATAAACCCGATCTCCACTTTTTTCATTAATTTTTGCATACGCCTTTTTTGTATCTATGTCGATTATTTATGTAGTGTTAATACAACATAATTGCTTGGTTTTTTTATTTACTTTCTTTTTTTTATTATTTATATTTACAAACTTTGTTATTTTGTTATTATTGAATTAAATTCAATTGGATTTCAATTGGTATTTCTTTGTTATTTAATATTTTAGTTTCTAATTCGTTTATTTTCTCCATTGTATTCTTTTTTCAACATTAATATTGACAACAGTGTATCAAACAAATATAATCCGATCGTGAATAAATGGATCTATTTATTCCCGTTCCATAGGATTTTTTTTACTTCATCAAATGGATGGGTTCGTTGTATTTTCTGTGATATAAACAAGAAAAGAATTTTTTTTGAATTGAATATTTGAATATAAAGGAAAATAAAAAATTTAATAAGAAATTTAGAATATAAAAAGAAAAGATATAAATTATAAAAATTCAAAAAAATTAATAAAGATAAAGAAAATGAAAATAATGTATAACATAGGAGACAAAGAGGTGATCTATAAATTGTGATTTTTTTTTGTATCTGAGAAAATCTTTTGTATTTTCGTCTGATCTGTTCATTTTTATGTTCAGAATCGATTCGACTTCGACATTTTTTAATTTTTTTTTCTTTCCATTTTTGGACTATTTTTCCAATTAAATCTTTTTATTTATTTTGATTGCGATTGTATCTACATATCCTATTTTATTAGTTTCTTTTTTTAGTTTATTTGATTAGGGTTGCTAACTCAATGGTAGAGTACTCGGCTTTTAAGTGCGACTCCATTTTTTACACATTTCTATGAAGCAACGGATTCGTCCATACCATCGGTAGAGTTTGTAAGACCACGACTGATCCAGAAAGGAATGAATGGAAAAAGCAGCATGTCGTATCAATGGAGAATTATAAGAATATTTCATTGTTATTGGATCGGGCCCCAATTCTTGTTTGAATTATTGGCTCGGAACAAAATAAATTCACATTTGGGTTGAATTAATAAATGGATAGAGTTTGGCGGCTCCAATTATAGGTAAACAAAAAGCAACGAGCTCTCGTTTTGAATTTGAATGATTACCCCATCTAATTATACGTTAAAAATATATTAGTACTTGATGCGGGAAAAGCTTTTCCCATGGATGGATTATTGATTTTTGTTATGAGTCCTAACTATTAGCTATTCTTCATTATATTATGGGGTGGCGATAAATGTGTAGAAGAAAGAGTATATTGATAAATATTTTTTTTTTTCCAAAATCAAAAGAGCGATTGGGTTGAGAAAATAAAGGATTTCTAACTATCTTGTTATCCTAGAACGAACATAAAACTATTAGATGGAAAAAGCGAGTAGAGAGAGTCCGTTGATGAGTCTTACTTATTTTCTAGGTATCTATTCCATTTTTATTAGAATAGAATACCCTATTTTGACTGTATCGCACTATGTATCATTTGATAACCCAATAAATCCTCGATCCTTGGCCCAAATCGAATTTCAAAAATGGAGGAATTTCAAGTATATTTAGAACTAGATAGATCTCGTCAACATGACTTCCTATACCCACTTATTTTTCGGGAGTATATTTATGCACTTGCTTATGATCATGGTTTAAATAGCTCCATTTTGTTGGAAAATATAGGTTATGACAATAAATCTAGTTTACTAATTGTAAAACGTTTAATTACTCGAATGTATCAACAGAATCTTTTGATTATTTCTGCTAATGATTCTAACAAAAATCCATTTGGGGGTTACAACAAGAATTTGTATTCTCAAATAATATCAGAGGGGTTTGCCGTCAGTGTGGAAATTCCATTTTCCCTACAATTAATCTCTTCCTTAGAGGAGGCAGAAATCGTAAAATCTTATAATTTACGATCAATTCATTCAATATTTCCTTTTTTTGAGGAAAAATTTCCATATTTAAATTATGTGTCAGATGTACGAATACCCTACCCTATCCATCTGGAAATCTTGGTTCAAACCCTTCGATACTGGGTGAAAGATGCCTCTTCTTTTCATTTATTAAGGCTCTTTCTTTATGAGTATTTTAATTGGAATAGTCTTATTACTCCAAAAAAATGGATTTCTACTTTTTCAAAAAGGAATCCAAGATTATTCCTGTTCCTATATAATTTTTATGTATGTGAATACGAATCTATCTTTCTTTTTCTCCGTAACAAATCTTCTTATTTACGATTAACATCTTCTGGAGTCTTTTTTGAGCGAATCTATTTCTATGCAAAAATAGAACATTTTGTAGAAGTCTTTGATAAAGATTTTCCGTCCACCTTATGGTTCTTCAAGGACCCTTTCATTCATTATGTTAGATATCAAGGAAAATCCATTTTGGCTTCAACGAATACGCCCTTTTTGATGAATAAATGGAAATACTATCTTATCCGTTTATGGCAATGTCATTTTTATGTTTGGTCTCAACCAGAAAAGATCCATATAAACCAATTATCTGAGCATTCATTTTACTTTTTGGGCTATTTTTCAAATGTGCGGCTAAATCCTTCAGTGGTACGGAGTCAAATGCTGGAAAATTCATTTCTAATTGA